ACCATTAATTTTACAACTTCTATGATCTCTTCCCGAACCAAACATGAATCTTTCGATTCATTTGGCTCTCACGCTCAATTATTTAGTTTATGGGCATTCCCATATCTTTTAATGTAATGAACCTACCCTCTCTTTTCTGTTCCTATTCAAAGATATCGAAACTTATATTATAATATTATATATTATATTATATAGGTATAAGACCAGAATATTAAGAGGACTCTTCCGACCAGACAAAAAATCTATCCCTAATTGTCAGCAAAGTTGTTTCTTTATTTGTTTTTGATTTCATTTCTATTTCAAATTCTTATATATATATTTTATATTTCCACTTTTTTTTTTTCAAGTCTAAAAATCCAAAAAATTCCCTTTTTTATACATAGGTCGTCGCTTCGGCATTGGATAAAAAAAAAAGGCAAGGCCCCCATTCTCTAGTAAATAGTTTCAAATCATTTTATTGATATGAGTGTTCTATATCGGATGAATTACCTACTATTATTTTATGTGGTAGAAAGAGTACCATGTTGTGCCTGGACTTCAAACAGTTTAGCTTTAACCATGTTAATGGTCTCACATTATTGGTTGATAGAGAATCAAAGTTGATTTTACCAATGAGTCACGAAATGCTATGGTTCTTACATATGATTTCTGAATTTATTCAGAAGTAATTCGTCGAGATCGTGCACCTTTTTTACTATTATCCTAGCAAGAAATAAAATAACATAAATAAAGTGCGGATGGTTGGATCCAACCTATATTCTTGAAATACACAACTCGTACACACTCCCTTTCCAAAAAAAATCAATACACCAAGCACTACAGTTAGATTTATTGGATTTGTTGCTAAAATATCAGTATTAAACCCGAAACTCCCGGCGGATGGCCAATAGCCCAAGGAAACACAAAAATCGGTTACATTTTTCATACGCTCTCCTCTTTTCTTTCTTATAGATAAGACTAACAAAAACAGAGTTCTTTTTGTATCACCTCGCTCGCCCTTTTTTGATCAATTTCTTTTTATTCATTTTTATCATTTTAATTTCATTTGAAAAATTTCTCTATTTCTTTTAGTTTCAAATTAAAATTAAGAAGAGATACTTATTAAGTTAGGTCCGAGGCCTCGCGTCAATTGTGAAATATCTCGTTTGTTGAAATGAAACGCCGCCTCAAAGTTCAAAAGGTTTCCATTGTACTAACTCGGGGTGGTAATGGTAAGGAAGAAAGCGAGCAAATCTGCTAATTCCTCATCCTAAAATCAGTGCTTCCCGGGGCATTGTCCCAACAAATAAGTAACTGTAGGAGTACAATTTCGATCTAATTCAAAGAAGCAAACGGCAAGTCCGAGTTAATAAAATAAGAAAAAGAGTACGTTTCGTACTTTTTCACATTTCTAGGATTAAATTAAACAAAAGGATTCGCAAATAAAAGCGCTAATGCTACGACCAGTCCGTAAATTGTTAAAGCTTCCATAAAAGCTAGACTAAGCAATAAAGTACCTCGTATTTTACCCTCTGCTTCTGGTTGTCTCGCAATACCTTCTACAGCTTGGCCTGCAGCAGTACCTTGACCAACCCCAGGTCCAATAGAAGCAAGCCCTACGGCCAATCCAGCAGCAATAACGGAAGCGGCAGAAATCAGTGGATTCATAGTAAGTTCCTCGTAAAAAAAAAAATGGTTAATGATATAATCAACCAATGAATTATTACTTATTTTTTTCATTCAATCCACAATCACAGACGAAACAGAAGGACTTATATTGGAATCCATCTAATGCTGTGGGCTGGAAAAAAAAAAACAATATACTGGAAAAAATATAGAAAAGATAAATAGAAAAATGGATATAATTTATATAATATTCATATTATATATTAATTATATGTATATTAATAGGGATAGCCAGCCCCTATACTATATAGCATAGCTAGCGAATAGCTAATATCACATATACATTTGTTTCTTCCATAACGGAAACAGCCCACATTTTATATTGAATCAGACTCTAAAATCATTTCATTCTGCGAAACATACGCGGGGGCTGGACTTATAGACATTACATATATCTAGTTTGACCCCTTACCCCTAACCCATTTTTTTTATTCTGTATTCCGTAATAGGGTCCGCCCTTCCTCCCGAGGCACTAGGTTATATATACCTATGTATTTGTATCTATTATGGATTATATTCCCAACCCAGTGATTGATTATTTTGAATCAACCATGCATGAATTAGGATAAGCTAAAAAAAAAAAAAGACTATTTCGAAAGCTAGTTAATGATGACCCTCCATGGCTTCGCCTATATAAGCCGCGGCTAAAGTTGCAAAAATAAGAGCTTGAATACCACTTGTAAATAATCCAAGAAACATAACAGGTATAGGAACTACTGAAGGTACTAAAGAAACAAGAACAACAACTACTAATTCATCAGCCAATATATTTCCGAAAAGTCGAAAACTAAGAGATAAAGGTTTTGTGAAATCTTCCAGGATGTTAATTGGTAAGAGTATTGGAGTTGGTTGAATGTATTTCCCGAAATAACCCAATCCTTTTTTGGTAAGACCTGCATAAAAATATGCCACCGACGTGAGTAAAGCTAAAGCAACAGTAGTATTTATATCATTTGTGGGCGCAGCTAACTCCCCATGAGGTAACTGTATTATTTTCCACGGTAAAAGAGCACCTGACCAGTTAGAAACAAAAATAAATAGGAACATAGTTCCAATAAAAGGAACCCAAGGACCATATTCTTCTCCAATCTGAGTTTTGCTCAAGTCTCGAATAAATTCAAGGAGATATTCGAAGAAATTCTGACCGTCGGTCGGAATGGTTTGTGGATTCCGAACAGCTATGATGACTGAACCTAATAAGATAGCAATTACGACCCAAGAAGTGATAAGTACTTGGGCATGGATTTGTAAACCTCCTATTTGCCAATATAAATGTTGGCCTACTTCTACACCCGATATATCGTATAACCCCTTGAGTGTTTTAACGGAACATGGTATAACATTCATATTGTCCTCTGACAGAAATCGAACTTCAAAAATAAATTATTTTGATTCAACCATCTCTTTATCAACTCAACTACTTTCATTATTAATGCTATATTTAGGATACCGAGAAATCACATGACATAACCTCCCCAGTATTTTTTTTATATTTCTCTCTTTTCAAAATTCAAGAATAGTAACCGATCCAATAAATCTATCGAGTTCAAAAATAATTAATGAATCTTATTATTAATCATAATCAACGATTTCTTATATAGCTAGAACGACCCTCGCAAATTGCGAATACTAATTTGTTAAGAATAAATCGGATTGAAGCTATAGAGTCATCGTTGGCTGGAATCGAAATATCTGCGATATCCGGGTCACAATTTGTATCGATTAAACAAATCGTCGGAATCCCCAAAATGACACATTCTTGAAGAGCCGTGTATTCTTCTTGCTGATCAAGGATGATTACAATATCAGGTAACCCTGTCATATATTTGATCCCACCCAGATATGTTTGCAAAGTAGATAATTTTCTCTTTAACATTGCTGCATCTCTTTTGGGGAGACGGTTGAATTGCCCCATCTTTTGTTCTGCTATTAAGTCCCTGAACTTATGAAGTCTCGTTTCCGTAGTGTACCAATTCGTTAACATACCACCGAGCCATTTTTTATTAACATAATGACACCGAGCCCCTATTGCAGCTGATGCTACTGAATCCGCTGCTTTATTTTTGGTACCGACGATTAAAAAGTTTTTTCCCTGGCTTGCTGCATCAAAAAATAAATCGCAGGCTTCGGATAAAAAACGCGCAGTTATCGTAAGATTTGTAATATGAATACCTTTACGCTTAGCAGAAATGTAAGGGGCCATTCTAGGATTCCATTTCCTAGTACCATGACCAAAATGAACTCCTGCTTCCATCATCTCTTCCAAATTGATGTTCCAATATCTTCTTGTCATTTTTCCCCACACTTCCTCTTTTTTTTTAGGAAAAAAGGTACCTTGAAATATAAAATTGTTCCGACGGAACCTTCTACCGCGGATTTACCGTTGATACACGGTCCAAACCATTAATTTCTTTTCATTTCTTTTCTTTTAATTACTTATTTATTTATTATAAAATCAATAATTGGAAAGACAGTTCCGGATAGTTAAAGTAAAAAGAATGAATCTCTTCTTAGTCTTAGGAATCATTAAATCGTGTAAATGATTGTTCTTATGTCTCATGGAAATTGTTTGGGGCGCAAGAACAAAATAATTCTCTATGGTGTAATAAAAGATCTCTCATTTCCGACTCAAATAGATTCTTCCTTTTGATTTCCAAATAAATGTTTTTGTCTTGCCTTGAATGGTGCAGTAATTTTTTGAATCCGGTACCGACAGGAATAATTCCCCCTAGAACAACGTTTTCTTTCAGGCCTTTCAACCAATCAATACGACCTCGTAAAGCAGCTTTTGCTAAAACTCGAGCGGTTTCTTGAAAACTTGCTTCGGATATGAAACTTTTAGTATTCAGAGATGTTCTCGTTATTCCCAATAAGATTGCCCGATAACCGATCGCTTCGTCCAAAGCACGCCCTGCTCGCTCCGCTCGCAAGAATCCTATTAATTCTCCAGGTGAAAAAACATTAGACATTCCATCTTCTGAAACCAACACTTTTGATGTTATTTGACGTACAATAATTTCTATATGTCTATTATGGATCTGTACCCCCTGAGATCGATAAACCTTTTGAATCTTATTAACCAAAGAGATATGACTTTGGGCTATGGTTAGCTCAGCTCCAATCAAGAACCCCCAGGGAATTCCAAGAATTATCGGTATACGTTCGTTCCAGCTTTCAACTCTATTTTCGAGGTTTATCGATATTGAATCAATCGAACGCACTTCTAATACTTGTTCTACTTTTGGAAGACCTTGCGTTATGTCACCAGATCTCGATTTTTCATATATAAATGTAACTAATGTCTCTCCTTCATAAAGGATTTTTCCATAATGGCCATGAACAGTTGCTTCCGGAATAGCCAAATAGGGCTTAGCAGATCTTATAACTAAGGAGTCAACATTAACAATTAAAATTTGCCCGGATTTTTTTATGTGTGGTCCGTATTTGAATAGACATACATTTTCACAAATAAATTGTCCAAGACTAATTATTGTGGATGTCTCCTCACAAGAATTGTGATGGAGAAAACACCAATTCAAATGAAATGGATTCAAAATGATGTTACTGCATGGATCGGGATTATAAATCCTCCTACTTTCATCCATTAAAGAGTATTTAAATATTTGAAGTACTTGGAAAGTCTGTTTAAAACTGTCGAGTAGAAAATATTTCTTTAACAAGATCTGATTATGGGTTAATAAATGATAAGATGAATAAAAATTTGCTATTTTAGGTACAATAGTACCTAAGGGACCCAAGAAATGTCTAATTGGAATTATGGGATCCAATTCTTTTGTCACATTGTTATATTTCGAACCATTGAATGGACCAATTCGAAAACAATTGGATGATGACAAAATTATCAAAGATCGGGATTCCTTATTTCGACTCAACAATGTACCAATACCAATAGTTCCTTGATATTTGGAAATTGGTTGAATCTTCGACTTGGAATGGAAGGGGTTGAGATTGGTGCGATCTAATCCCTTATCGGAAATCAATCCCGAACCCACCGTATCATACCTTTTTCCACTATACGAAATAGTGGACTTGACTAACTCCATTCTTATGAAATCGCGAATTAGATCAGTCGCCCTTACCTCAACAAGGGAAGCATGAACCTCTTTTATGGAACCGTTTTGTTTTTGGTTCCAATTCAATACTAAGCAAGTCCGAACTAATTGAATACTTGTGCGATAAATTCCTCGAATTGACTTGCCATATCCATAAAGGATATAATTGACAACTCTAAGTTGGACATTATCCTTTTCCTGCAAGAGATCCTGAGGGAAAAGTGTTGCTAAATTTATCCCATCAGCTATTTCATATGTGACTACGGGCCGAACCAAAACAAAATACTTTTTTTTTTTAGGTGTGATCCGTTGGACATAGATCCAATTTTTCAATTTTTTTGATTCCTTAGAATTTTTTTTTCCCGTTCCTGGTGGTATCAAAATACCACTGTGCCTGGATATCTTATCCGTCTCTCCAGGAAAATGAATATCTCCAGAAAAGATTTTTAGTTCAATACTTTTTTTTTTTCTCTCCACTCGGACTAATCCACCTATTCGGCTTCTTGTATTTAAAGCAAGTCGTGTATCTATTCTAATGATACTACTGTTCCGGACCATTATGGACGAGGATCCGGGTAAAATATGTACTTCTTCGGGAATTAAAAAAACCCGATCTACTTTCATTTGGTATTTCGGACTAAATTCTTTTGCTCCTTGATACTCAATCAAATCCTCTTTTTTTATGATTGAATCTACCTCTGCGGTACCATATTTAGTAATTCCGGAACTGCTTCTTATGTATCGTGGATCATCAAAAAAAGCAAAAATACTATTTTTACATAAAACACCATTTATGGGTATTTCAATCGAAATACCAAAACAGGGTATTAGTTCTTTTTCTCGTTCTTGATCATATTGTAATGGGATGATGAATCTATTTCTTCGCCTTTTCGCCAAGAAATAAGAATTCTCTTGGAGAATAGAAGGATATATAAAATTCCAATGACCATTGGATCTAATTTGATCATATATTGAATAGTCAAGAATTTCCCCATCTTTTTTACTAGAAGTATCCAACAATTTATGTCTTACTCGATCATTAGTCATTGGAAATTCAGAGGTATATCTGTCTTCGACAGAAAAAGAATGAACATTTATTTGATCTTGATCCTTGTGGAGCGAAAAAGAAACTATACTAGATCTGCGCGGACCTCCTGCTAATATCCATAAATGACTTGTTTTTGGTAATAGATGAACGTTACCATATGTATATTCGGGTGCATGGTAGACATCGGTACTCCAGTGCATTTCTCCCTCTGATTCAGAATAAATATGTTTTTGTACCCTCTCTGTAAAATGAAAAGTGGATGTTTCGGCACGAATCTCAGCAATCACTTGTTCTGATTCTACATATTGATCATTTTGGACTAAAATAAAACTCTTTGGTGGAATATTCACATTATGCATAATATCCCGACTCTCAACAATTACATACAAATCCATGGAACATAAAAAAGCAGGATGCCCATGAAGAGTACGTGTGGGATGAACCAAATCCTCATTGAATTTTATTTTTCCATTAGAAGGAGCTCGTACATGTTTGGCAGTACCGCCCGTGAATACTCCGCCGGTATGAAAAGTTCTTAATGTTAGTTGAGTCCCGGGTTCTCCAATTGATTGTCCCGCAATAATACCTACAGCTTCTCCCAATTCGGCCAGGTCGCCATGAGTGGGACTCCGGCCATAACATAATTGACAGATCCAAGATGTACTCCTGCACGTAAAGGGAGTTCTAATATATATTGGTTGTACTCGAGAGGTT